GGCGTGCATCCAGCAGGAATTGAACCTACGAATTTGCCAATTATGAGTTGGGCGCTTTAACCATTCAGCCATGGATGCTTAAAAGGGATCATCGTACGTCGTGAATAACCAAATTCCAATTGAAATGAAATCTTTAGGAGGAATCAATGAAACGACATCAATTCAAATCCTGGATCTTCGAATTGAGAGAGATATTGAGAGAGATCAAGAATTCTCACTATTTCTTAGATTCATGGATCAAATTCGATTCAGTGGGATCTTTCACTCACATTTTTTTCCACCAAGAACGTTTTATGAAACTCTTTGACCCCCGAATTTGGAGTATCCTACTTTCACGTGATTCGCAGGGTTCAACAAGCAATCGATATTTCACGATCAAAGGTGTAGTACTGCTTGTAGTAGCGGTCCTTATATTTCGTATTAACAATCGAAAGATGGTCGAAAGAAAAAATCTCTATTTGATGGGGCTTCTTCCTATACCTATTCTTCCTATACCTATGAATTCCATTGGACCCAGAAATGAGACATTGGAAGAATCTTTTTGGTCTTCCAATATCAATAGGTTGATTGTTTCGCTCCTGTATCTTCCAAAAGGGAAAAAGATTTCTGAGAGTTGTTTCATGGATCCGCAAGAGAGTACTTGGGTTCTCCCAATAAATAAAAAGTGTATCATGCCTGAATCTAACCGGAGTTCGCGGTGGTGGAGGAACCGGATCGGAAAAAAGAGGGATTCTAGTTGTAAGATATCTAACGAAACCGTAGCTGGAATTGAGATCTCATTCAAAGAGAAAGATAGCAAATATCTGGAGTTTCTTTTTTTATCCTATACGGATGATCCGATCCGCAAGGACCATGATTGGGAATTGTTTGATCGTCTTTCTTCGAGGAAGAAGCGAAACATAATCAACTTGAATTCGGGACAGCTATTCGAAATCTTAGGGAAAGACTTGATTTGTTATCTCATGTCTGCTTTTCGTGAAAAAAGACCAATTGAAGGGGAGGTTTTCTTCAAACAACAAGGAGCTGAGGCAACTATTCAATCAAATGATATTGAGCATGTTTCCCATCTCTTCTCGAGAAACAAGTGGGGTATTTCTTTGCAAAATTGTGCTCAATTTCATATGTGGCAATTCCGCCAAGATCTCTTCGTTAGTTGGGGGAAGAATCAGCACGAATCGGATTTTTTGAGGAACATATCGAGAGAGAATTTGATTTGGTTAGACAATGTGTGGTTGGTAAACAAGGATCGGTTTTTTAGCAAGGTACGGAATGTATTGTCAAATATTCAATATGATTCCACAAGATCTATTTTCGTTCAAGTAAGGGATTCTAGCCAATTGAAAGGATCTTCTGATCAATCCATAGATCATTTCGATTCCATTAGAAATGAGGATTCGGAATATCACACATTGATCGATCAAACAGAGATTCAGCAACTAAAAGAAAGATCGATTCTTTTGGATCCTTCCTTTCTTCAAACGGAACGAACAGAGATAGAATCAGATCGATTCCCGAAATGCCTTTTTGGATCTTCCTCAATGTCCCGGCTATTCACGGAACGTGAGAAGCAGATGAATAATCATCTGCTTCCGGAAGAAATCGAAGAATTTCTTGGGAATCCTACAAGATCAATTCGTTCTTTTTTCTCTGACAGATGGTCAGAACTTCATCTGGGTTCGAATCCTACTGAGAGGTCCACTAGAGATCAGAAATTTTTGAAGAAAAAACAAGATGTTTCTTTTGTCCCTTCCAGGCGATCGGAAAATAAAGAAATGGTTGATATATTCAAGATAATTACGTATTTACAAAATACCGTCTCAATTCATCCTATTTCATCAGATCCGGGATGTGATATGGTTCCGAAGGATGAACCGGATATGGACAGTTCCAATAAGATTTCATTCTTGAAAAAAAATCCATTTTTTGATTTATTTCATCTATTCCATGACCGGAACAAAGGGGGATACACGTTACACCACGATTTTGAATCAGAAGAGAGATTTCAAGAAATGGCAGATCTATTCACTCTATCAATAACCGAGCCGGATCTGGTGTATCATAGGGGATTTGCCTTTTCTATTGATTCCTACGGGTTGGATCAAAAAAAATTCTTGAATGAGGTATTCAACTCCAGAGATGAATCGAAAAAGAAATCTTTATTGGTTCTACCTCCTCTTTTTTATGAAGAGAATGAATCTTTTTATCGAAGGATCAGAAAAAAATCGGTCCGGATCTACTGCGGGAATGATTTGGAAGATCCAAAACTAAAAACAGCGGTATTTGCTAGCAACAACATAATGGAGGCAGTCAATCAATATAGATTGATCCGAAATCTGATTCAAATCCAATATAGCACCTATGGGTACATAAGAAATGTATCGAATCGATTCTTTTTAATGAATAGATCCGATCGCAACTTCGAATATGGAATTCAAAGGGATCGAATAGGAAATGATACTCTGAATCATATAACTATAATGAAATATACGATCAACCAACA